CCAATTGAAATCCCTTTTTTAGTGCCATTATTGGGAGAAAGCTAAAGCTGGTTATGGATCAAATGATTGTAGGGCAAGAAGTTTTTTTTCAAACCTGGTATTCATATCTCTTTTCTCGGCCAGCCAAGCCTGTCATAAGCCCTTCCGTTCATAAGCCTTTCCCCACCAGTGCCATAACTAACTTTTCTTATTGATTCATCACAGAGGGGGAAACTCGCCCTATGGCGAATGACTTCCGGCCAGCCCCTTCAATTCCTTCTTCTTATGGACCAGTTCCAATTGTAGTTGCCTATCCATAAGCAGACCTACTGTAAGCCATTGCGAGTTCTGCAGTATTCTCTAGAGTTGATATACTCCTTCCCGCCTTGGCAAATCAAACTTTGACCATTTCACTTCCTGTTTGCGCCTTCTTCCTTGCCCGATCTGCTGGCTTCCCTTGGTGGCCCTGGCTAGAAAGCCTTTACCCTTGTCTAAGTCTAAAAGATCCCTAATGGCTTTCACTAGCTTTCGACCTAATTAGCATTAGCCTTCACCTATACCCAACTTTCTTCTTTTACTCAATACCTCCCCCGGCTTTCCTGCCAGGAATGCATTTTGCCTGCTTTCCTTATACTTATAAAGTAGATTATCTGGGAACTCTCGGGAGAAGGTTTTTACGGACACTAGGCGGGAATTAGGGGTAGGGGCACGGAAATGCCACTCTTGAGAAGGGCAATAAGAAGCACTGGCAAGGCAATGGGCCTATCAAGAAAGAATAAACCACTTATACTGGAGATGGAGCTTATCTACAACCGGTGAAAAGAAACTTTCTCGGCTGGTATGGAAAACCTCGCCTTGTATACTTTTTACAGCATATAGGTGTATTGAAAAAGAAAGTATAGATAGGGGAAGAGCCCCTATTATAGATAGGGAATTTCCTTTTACCTCCTAAGCTGTTCACACAAACCCTGTCGTACAAGAAAGGGAATCGGTATTCATTGCCTGAGGTGAACGGACGCTTAAGGAAAGGTTACTTCTTTATGACCATAAATAATGAACTAGTCCATAAACCTATAGGTCCAAGTAGACGGCCATTAGTCCTTCTAGCCCGCCCGATTCTGGGTAGTCTCAGTTCTCTTCCTTTTGAGGAAGATCCGCCATTAGTTTTCTAATTTGAAAATGAATCTCATCTGTCGATTCCAAAGTCATTGATAGAGTAAAGTCAGGTCAGGTTTGCTGCGAATCAAGCTTTCAATCAGTTCGCCTTCTGAGCCTATTGATTCAATTCCTAGCAAGCCCTTTCTTTTTTTTCCTGTCTCTCTCCGGGTAGTGCAGGAGATTCTCATATTGTATTGATTAACGTACTGAACCACCAGACGCTATTTTTTCGAAAAAGAGCTTCTCCAGAAAAAGAATCCGCTTTAACTAGTTAGCGAAGAGCCTGACTGCCATAGCTAGTAAGCAGTAAGCTATATGAAGAAAGAAAGGAGTAGCGGGAAGATTTCACACTCTCTCTTGTCTGGTCTTAGCACTGTAAGCATCTCTTTTCCTTTTGCGCATAACCTTACACTTCTTTCTATTATATGCGCCAATATATACCTTACCACGAAAGGCTTATCCCGGCAAAGATTCTTATCTAGATGCCGAAAATCCAGTCTTACAGAATTGAATACGGGCTTTCCTTTCGGCAATACGTTCGGTGGTTCCGAAAGGTTATAGAACAGTCGTAAGGCCTTATTAAGGGATAAGGAAGAAGGATAGGGAAGGATGAAAGAGGTTGCAGTCCAGAATGAAAGCCTAGTAGGATTCCAAAAAAATCAGATCTTTTTTAGATTCCTACAATAGGGATAGGGCTTTGAGTCTTAGGACTTTTTTAGATTCGTAGATGCGGCATGGCATTAGCGGTCGCCGGCGAAAGGCTTAGCTTAAGCTTAAATAAAATCAGTGAAAGCAGCTAAGGAGATGGAGATGAGAAGAGAGTTTTAACTTATAACATCACATCTTAATCTCATAGCTATCTTTCCTATGAAGGAAATGCCTGTCCTCCTCCAAGATCATAGTCTTTTAGTGCTTTATTCTTCATTTCGAGATGCCTGAATCAGGTACCTAGTCTGATAGCTAGTTCTTAAGTTGCGAAGTAAGTAGAGTAAATGCGAGGAAGACCGCCTGTCGCCTATGACTAGGAAGAAAGAAAGAAATACATTAATGTTTTCAAGACCTTTCTCTTCTATTCTAAAGAAGAAGTCTGGAAGCTAAACCGTCTTCCCTGCTTATACGAAAGTAAAAGGACTCTTTTTTCCCACATTGAATCGAAGGATCTACTACATGAAGTAATTATTTAACTCACTGCGTGGTGGAATGAAATCTATCCGGCTGGAACCCCTCTTATTTTTCCATGTCTTATATTGAGGGATGCCGCTAGAACTCTATTCGTAGATATATCTCCGCTTTTGGTCTTGAGTCGTCAGTATAGCCTTTATCTTGCCTAGAAAATGTCTTCTCGCAGAGGAGAATCCTAGCCTGGATAATCAGAATAGGAATCCGAAGAGGAAAGGAAGCGGGCACCAGCCTTCCTTCTAAGTGAAAGCTCTACCGAGAACTATAAGATGAGGGAGAGAAGAGCTCGGAGAGTCAGTTTTCCTTTCCCTATATGACATTTCTTGAAAGTCCGCTTGGAAGCTTCCTGGTTGGACCTGTTTTAGATTGAACGCTTTCGATTCTGGTTCTAGGGAAGAACTCGGTCCCTTGCTTCCATTAGTCAGGCGGAGAAGGAAAGAGCTATGAGTGGAGGAGAAGGGAAAGTTAGTAGTCGAAGCCCAACCAAAGAAGTCAAAGTAGGGCCAAGACAAGAAAACAAGAAAAATGGCATTCTTTCATTTAATGAAAGAAAGTAATCATTCTTTTTGGGAGTTTTTTAGTTAGTTTAAGTGGATTCGTCCCTTGTAGTTTCAGACTCCGCAACTTAGCCAGGAGCTTCAGCGTAAGAGTGAACTGTTAGCTGACTTCGGCTGAAAAAGACTTTTCCCGAAACAGTAATGGAACTGGGAATAAAGGAGTAGCCCTTACATAATCTAATAATCATTAGCTAGGCCTTTTGCCCAGCTTTCTGCTGTAAATAAGACAAATATATCTAATGGCGCTCAGATTATGTAGACGATATCACTTATATCAAAGAATCGAAGGATGTGTATGGAATACGAATACTGCTTATGTTGCTTCACATCTTCTGTCTCCTGATCTTATTCTAGCATCAGCCTAGGGAACCGAGCAAGTCTTCCGAATTGCCCGCTTTCTCCAAGCTGAATTGGTTTCATACCTTCTTTCATCAAGAGTCTTGGCCAAAAGACCTGTCACCTTCTTTCCTGCCTAATCTCCAGCTTCCGGATTTCTCGCTTAGCTCAGCTCGAGGGAAAGAGTTGACTTTGAAGTGAAGGGAGTTGAAAAGTCTCAGAAGGGGGGAAATCCGGATGAAGGGTCAAACTCCTTTACTTATTGGTTAGCCGACTCAACCGAGTCTCCTCGTTTCGAATAAATGCCGTCTGCGCTGACTCTTCACAGGAAAATCAGATGCTTCAAACAGACAAATCGTATAAAATCCTCTTTCTTAAACCCAGAAAATAAATAGGAAGTCCTCGCGTCTGGTCTTTTCTTTGGTTTAAGGATTTGCCTTCTCCGGTTCTAGAGGATTTAAGATACCTTTAATCTACTTTAAGAGACACGGATGTTGCTGCCACGTGAGTGGAAAGGAAGCTAAATCAGCTAGTCGTCTTTCCTCGACGACAAACTAGGATGTTAGTCTTGTGGAATAGCCTTGATGAGTCTCTTTCTTTTCTTTTTTGCTGCTTCAAAGTCTGATGGATGTTAGAGTAGAGGCTTGTGCCTAGAAATCAAATGATTGATAAGTAGATTTTGATGTCCTTTCATGCGAATCTTGCTTTTGGACTACTAAGTCACGGGAGACCTAGTTCAATCGTTCAATAATTCTTTTGTTGGGCAACGAACCATAGAGTACTTTTTATCGGCTACTCCTTTCAATAAGGGCACTGCTCTTACCAGATCCGCTAAATAATAGGTCGAGCAGAGGTTGGACTCTCTTCTGCCTGTTTGAATTCCATTTGCGAAGCATATGAGCTTCTTTTACTAAAGGAGGTTTTCGGAAGTCCCATGCTTTTTTTCTTTTAAGATGAAAGATAAGAATCATTGACAAGTCCAGTAAGATTGTAGGAATAAACTATCAGATTGTATTCAGGGAAAGCGGCACTAGTCTTGAATTCATTCCTTGTTGGATAGATAAGAGGGAGGGTTGTCAATCCCTTTTTCATTTGTCGCCAAAGAAAGAGATTCTAGAAAGATATTATAATCAGGCTTGTGACTTGGTTGTCTGCTGTGTATTCGGATTGGTAATCCATGCCCAGCCAGAGATATAGATCAGTCATAGTCTTAGTAGGATGCGGGTGTCCTTTCATTTCTTTAATCCCACCTAGATCTTTCTGCAATTGAGCTAATTGTCCCTTGAGCATTGCTGCCTCTTTCTTTGGAGGTCGATTAGATTCTTCCGTTCCTTCTTCAGATCTTTTCTCTTCCGGTTCCCTATAGTGGACCTTTTTTGACATACCAAAAAGCCCGCTTATTCACATAATGATGAAATCGATCTTCTGCAGTAGCTGATTCGACTGAATCAGCTGCTTTCTATTTTCAATGATCGGGAGCTTTATCTGCTGCATTGAACACTAGATCACAGGTAAAGAACGAGCAGTTCGAGGAGGTATATAAATCCTCTACTTAGCTAGAGAAAGTCTTCTGGCCATCGTCTTACCTCCTGCGAGATAGCTTCCAATCCATCTTCGCTTCAAGCCCAACAGTGCCAACAATCTAGAGCGCCGCCGGGTTCATTAAGAAAAGAAAGAGAGCAAGTAGTCTGGATTTCGCGAACAGCAGTGACAAAGGAGGACGAAACCCCAAAACTGAAGACTGCGTAACGCCGTTCCGTCCGGCTGGGGGTAGATCGTTGTGGAAGGGAAAGGAAATCCTCCCGATCATTGGGGAATCTTCGAATTCAGGGACCACAAAAACTCGACACCTTTTTTCATTTATAAATAGCATATATAAGAGAGAGTTCTGGGCGTCTTGGTATTGGATCCGCTTCAACCGTAATCGTTGCCCGACCAACTATTCATTCTGTCTTTACCTACTTGAATGCCGCCGTACATTGAAGCAAGCCGATACGTTTGTTTTTCTCAACTAACCGGCTGACCAACTTGTCCTTCCTCCCATCCCAGATACATGGCTTACATACCTGGCTCAACATTCTTGGAAAACAATCGAATCGAGTCCTTATGAATGGGAATAAGTCCAGATGAAGCTCAGTCTCAGTCAAGTAGTTAGCAGGTTCAGGATAAACAGATTTTAGAGTGAATAGCCCGTAGCTCACTTCTGGAAGTGTTCCCGTATATTCATAGGCGGGAAGCGAAGCAACTACTCAACGGTGTGAGCCGGGTTTGTCGTTAGCTGTCGAAGTAGGGGGAGGAAAGCTAAACTAACTAGTAACTTAAAGTAAAGAATGGAGTAGCCCATAGTTCTCCTCGAGTAGTGAAAAACTATAGTGATAGTACGGAAAGCAGCATTCTACTGATTTTCTTACCTTATTCCCTTCCTTAGAGTAGGAATTCTCTCTCGAACCCTAGAACCTTTGGGCGAGGAACCCGAGAAAAGCGAATGTTCAAAGCTTTCAGCGGGCGTCAGTCGTCTTCTTGCTGTTGTTGAATGTGAAGTTGTGATCAGCTTAGCAGTAAAGAGCTCTTGTTTAGCGAAAGTCGTATTCGGATTCTGCTTGAGCGGCCTTCTCTCTCTGAGTTACGGCAAAGGTAGTTCGGTAAGCCTCGTAATCTAGTATGACCGAAGCATTAGCCCTGTCTCTATCCTTGAAAACATAGACTGGACTTAGTGCGGTGAGGTAGCTTAGGAAACCGTACCTGATGACTTTCGGACTTTATTCTTTTCTGTTAGCACGCATCCAGTGACCGATGAATCTGTTGTCGGAATAAGCGTAAGCGCTGCTTTTGTTCCAACCTTCTCGCCTAGAAGCTAGAAGGAATCAGTCTTAAAGGGGGGCGAAGTGACGGATGAAATTCCTTTTTGAGTGAGCTAGTAATAAGCTGGGCAAGTCAAATCCATAAAGGCGAGGAAAAACTAGTTTGAAAGTAGTCCTCCTTGAAGTTCCTTTTAATTTAATGTGGTAAGGAGAAATGCAATCTCTGAATCTCTTACATCCCGCCTAGTGCCTTTTTGAATCGAGGGGGCGAAAGCTTAATCAATCTATCAATCTATCAAGTAGGAGTTCTAAGGGCATAATCTAGAAAAATAGCCTTTCCTGGGGTTTTAGAAGGAGTTCCTTTTTTGGAATTTTTTTAAGTAGTTGATTTATTCTTCTATATCTTATATCCGCTTTATTATCTACTTTCTCTCCGGGCCAGTCCTAAAAGCCCATCAAATTACAGTCCGCCTTTCCCTTCCCTCAAGAGCTAAATCGACTGCGGATCTTAGCAGCATCGCTTATTCCTCCAACGGCTTCTTCTTAAATAGAAATAGAAATAGCATCGGAGTCGTTCACAAGAACTGACTATTCTCTTTCGAAACCTAGAAAGCGAGAAAGAGAAGTGCTTTAATTAAGCAGAAGTGATCAACGAAGACCTAAAAGCAGTTATGTTATATAAAGCACTGCTGCCATTTCCTTTGCTACCGGCTTCTTTCAGTCCTAAAGTCAATCAAGAGGGTAAAGTAAACTCGATCTATCTTTCCGGCTTAGCCGAACTTCTCACCTGGTATGTCCTGTATGCCCTACCAGGGGAATCCTGGAGTTACTGAAGGATATTCTGATTCAATAGCTGCTGGATTGTGAACAAGAGCTGAAACACGTGAAAGCTCAAAGCTACTGGTTCTGTCATACTCTATTCTAGTTCTTTCTACTCTCGAGTTACCTTTCGAGCAGACTCAGAAAAAGAAGAAGCCCACGAAGCGGTAGCAGCTACTTCTTCTGCTTCTTCGGTTGTTGCCGCCTAATTAGCTACGATCAATGAAAATATCGTAAGATAAGAAAGCTGTGCCACGAACAGCGCTTTGCCCTTTCTATTTCTATATAAGCTGCACTACGCCGAATGATAAAGATTTCCTGCTCCCATCTATTTGTTGTGGGGCATCCCATGCTTTCTGTTGGTCAACAACCAACCACAACTCACTAGAATTCTTCACTACTCGTAGAGGCTTGACGGAGTTAAGCTGTCTGGAGGGAAGAATTTATTCTTAATCAATTTGATGACAAATCCGGTCCGATGGCTGTTCTCCACTAACCACAAGGATATAGGGACTCTATATTTCATCTTCGGTGCCATTGCTGGAGTGATGGGTACATGCTTCTCAGTACTGATTCGTATGGAATTAGCACGACCCGGCGATCAAATTCTTGGTGGGAATCATCAACTTTATAATGTTTTAATAACGGCTCACGCTTTTTTAATGATCTTTTTTATGGTTATGCCGGCGATGATAGGTGGATCTGGTAATTGGTCTGTTCCGATTCTGATAGGTGCACCTGACATGGCATTTCCACGATTAAATAATATTTCATTCTGGTTGTTGCCACCAAGTCTCTTGCTCCTATTAAGCTCAGCCTTAGTAGAAGTGGGTAGCGGCACTGGGTGGACGGTCTATCCGCCCTTAAGTGGTATTACCAGCCATTCTGGAGGAGCAGTTGATTCAGCAATTTCTAGTCTTCATCTATCTGGTGTTTCATCCATTTTAGGTTCTATCAATTTTATAACAACTATCTCCAACATGCGTGGACCTGGAATGACTATGCATAGATCACCTCTATTTGTGTGGTCCGTTCTAGTGACAGCATTCCCACTTTTATTATCACTTCCGGTACTGGCAGGGGCAATTACCATGTTATTAACCGATCGAAACTTTAATACAACCTTTTCTGATCCCGCTGGAGGGGGAGACCCCATATTATACCAGCATCTCTTTTGGTTCTTCGGTCATCCAGAGGTGTATATTCCCATTCTGCCTGGATCCGGTATCATAAGTCATATCGTTTCGACTTTTTCGGGAAAACCGGTCTTCGGGTATCTAGGCATGGTTTATGCCATGATCAGTATAGGTGTTCTTGGATTTCTTGTTTGGGCTCATCATATGTTTACTGTGGGCTTAGACGTTGATACCCGTGCCTACTTCACCGCAGCTACCATGATCATAGCTGTCCCCACTGGAATCAAAATCTTTAGTTGGATCGCTACCATGTGGGGGGGTTCGATACAATACAAAACACCCATGTTATTTGCTGTAGGGTTCATCTTTTTGTTCACTATAGGAGGACTCACTGGAATAGTCCCGGCTAATTCTGGGCTAGACATTGCTCTACATGATACTTATTATGTGGTTGCACATTTCCATTATGTACTTTCTATGGGAGCCGTTTTTGCTTTATTTGCAGGATTTCACTATTGGGTGGGTAAAATCTTTGGTCGGACATACCCTGAAACTTTAGGTCAAATCCATTTTTGGATCACTTTTTTCGGGGTTAATCTGACCTTCTTTCCCATGCATTTCTTAGGGCTTTCGGGTATGCCACGTCGCATTCCAGATTATCCAGATGCTTACGCTGGATGGAATGCCCTTAGCAGTTTTGGCTCTTATATATCCGTAGTTGGGATTCGTCGTTTCTTCGTGGTCGTAACAATCACTTCAAGCAGTGGAAATAACAAAAGATGTGCTCCAAGTCCTTGGGCTGTTGAACAGAATCCAACCACACCGGAATGGATGGTACAAAGTCCTCCAGCTTTTCATACTTTTGGAGAACTTCCAGCTATCAAGGAGACGAAAAGCTATGTGAAGTAAAAGAAGAAAAGGTCGCCGACTGCTACTAAGAACCTAACAGAACTTTTCAAAAAGTGGGTTCTAAAACCACTTGTGTAGGTCGGGGTTGAGAATTGGAGGGCCGACGAGGCTAGGGCCCTATTTTCCAGCAATGACCGGTCAAGGTCAATCAAAGTGGGGATTCACAGATGATTCTCAGCATAGAAGAGATCTTAACAAGTCTGATCACCATCTATAGAAGGATTGAACGGCGGATTGATCATCGACTCAAGCACGTATTGCCAGCTTCACATTACAATATGTCCCCTGAAAGGTCAACAAAGAGCGCCTCCCTTCCACACTAAACCGAAAAACCGGACCCCTTGAGCTGAACCAACAAAGCATTCCATTGAATTGAAGCCCACTTCCCTCCGTCAAAGCCACTTTCGGAGGAGAACTCTTGTTTGAACTCACAGGCTCCCTGAAACCAAGAGACGAGACAAAAGACGCATAAGATGCAGAGGATACTATAGATTCAGAGTGAGCCTCTATCCGGAGTAGAGAAGAGAGCACCTTCAACCGACAAAGCACTTATTTCCTGCTTGGCCAAGAAGTGTTAAACGGAACCTTCTTCAAAAATGTGTCTAAAAGTGGATAATGGGACTACTGGTCTGCTGCTTTGACTTTTTCTAATTACTGTGACGAAAGAAAGCAAAGAAAGTCAGCTTCTTGCAGGTCCCAATAAGCGGGTAACTAAGGTCTACTCGTCAAGTAAAGCCTCACTTTTTCAGCGAAGACCAGAACCGATTCAATCAATGCGACCTCGTCCCACCGGAAGGAATATTCTGAGGCGGGCAAGGAAGGAAGAGGCAGGATATGTCTAGAGTGTAGAAAGAGAATCTTCTCATTCAGAAAAAGCCCTCTTATGCGCTATCCGATCTCGATGAAGCCAATGGGTTAGCAATGATCCTATCAATTGACTAGTTCAGTTTCGGGACTTCTCCTGAAGAATGACCAATGGAACCGACCGTCTCAAAGTAGTGATCTCTTGGCATAGCTGAAACTCGATGTCAGAAAGCACGTTCCTCGCGTAGAAGCCCGAACTCATTACTTGGAATCGTGACAAAGGCTCGACATGATAAGAAGGTAATTCAATTGTCTCCGGACTGGTAGTAGGACCTGGGCTAGAAGTCGTCCGGTCTGGGTATCACTGTTCTTATAAAGAAAAATGAATGATTGCTCAAGTAGAGATAATGGCCTAAAACCAGTTAAGACCACGAATGAGTCTGCTTTCCCGAATAGGAGATTGGCCTAATTCTCAACCGGTATCCCATTAAGTAGGTCGAGCACTAAGCAATATTCTGCTAAATTTGAATAGCTTCCATTGATGACTTCTAGAGTGAAAAGTTATTTGAATTTAATGGTTTTTTGCTATATTCGCATTTCAATTCTAAGCCACTATTTGGGGGATATGTTATCGTCTTGATAGACCACCCATACGGTACTTGAAAAAGAAAATGAGTATTGAAGACTCTTCTTTGTGAAAGAGATTTCATAAGCTTCAAATTGGTCAACGGAGGCTAATGCACTATCTCCAGACTATCGAAGATGAAAGAAACTCTTGAGACTAGAGGATACAAAGAGGGAACTCCCTTTTTGCTTGGCTTGACCATATAGGGCAGCCCCACTTCCAGTATTGTTGGAAGAAGCAGTGCAGTGTAAGCAGGTCAGTTTCGGGAAGCAGTGAAGGAACCAGAGATAGAATTTAGGAATGCAGTCACGTGCCTTACTTTGACTTTTTTTTGAATTTACCTTGAGTTTCTAAATCTGAGTTATAGGCGCAATTACCACTCTTTGAATAAATTATTGTAAAACAATATGAGCAAGCTTCTCTAGACTCCCCTATCCCCACCCCGTTTGGCACTTCTTTTTATTGAAATCCAATCCTGTTAGCTCGAGCTCAAGGCATTTTGGAGAGAGCCTCTCACCCTTCGGCTTTCTGGGTTTGCTCGCTTTGAAAAGCTTCTTGGGATTAAGATCAAGCAAGTGGGGTACCTTAAGCGCTTCCAAGAACGTACGCTCATCAAAGGCTTGAGATCGTGTACCTGTGTCTCGAGTCCTAGGAAAAGGGCTTCCTAACCTTTTTACAGAATGGGAAGTGGGAGCTTATCGACTGAAAGGGCCAAACCAAAGAGGATTGACCCCCGGAAGATAGAAAGCAATATCGGAATGCTTAAAGCGCTAGAGTCGGGAGCTACAACAGGCTTGCTCTTTTGTCTTTTGTTTTGGGTGGGCCTAAAGATAAAGAAAAGAGAGTATTGCTATCTAAATAAAAATAAAACACGACAGGAGATCGAGCCACAAACAGGACAAATCGCAGAAGCAGTTCTAATCTAAGACACTCGACCAGGAGCTTCTACGCGGATTAGACACCCACCTAGCCTACCAGGTTCCCAGTTCCAAAAAAAAGGGGGCTTTGTCTGCTATCTTGCTCTGAGTAGAGTAGGGTCGGCCAGCATGCTAGGCATTGGAAAAGGAGACCGACCTTCTGTACCATATCCTGTTCCCAGACCCATTATATAGAATCGAAGTGTAATGGCCCTGATAGAGAAGGAGGATAAAAGAGTAAGCCCAGCAGTAACTAATCATGCGTCATGTGAAAGACTAGGAGTGGAGATCCATTTGGGGATACAAGGGCCCGACTTAATCTCAAAAGAAAAGAGAGTACTCGCGAACGCCTCCTGTGTGTAAGGCTTAGCTTCCCGATTCACCATTTAACTCCTCTTGCCAGTCCGTCTTTTCCAAGCGCATAAGACAACTGTAGCAGAGATCGGCTAAGCCATAGCGCAGGTTCTATTCGAATGCAGGGTCTATAGAAGAGGATAGTTCCGGATAGTTGGCCTCCTTTCCTTCAACTAATTCCAGCGATTCAGTCAGTAGGAAAGTCATCTCACTGAACATTGGATTATATACAACCTCGTGAACATTACAACCAATCAATCGAGAGTCTTCTATACATTTTTTCAAGTTTCTATTTCTCCCCGAACGCACAAGAAAAGGTAGAAGTGAGCTTCCTCTCGTTTTCATCTCGAGTGAGCTTTCGCTTCCTAAAGTTAGAGTGAGGAAGGGATCTTAGCCATCGGTGACCTTCATCTCAAAGCATCGCGACAGAGAATTCAAAATCGAGCGGATACCAGCTACATCGCTTCCAGTAATGAGTATGTCATCGACATAAAGGAGAAGAACAATAATGCCCGAAGTAGAGCATTGAACTCATCCTGCATGGATGCGCGCCATTCTGGTACCTTCGAAGCCTGAGAGAAGCAGGTCAAAGAAGCATCGGATTGAAGAGCAAGAAAGCATGCCGGAACAGGGTAGTGAGTGGCGGAGAAGACCTTCGGTTTCCTGGTGCCATCCCTTGACCGAGTAATCATATGATGACGTGACACGGTGGCAGAAGATGATGGTGGCGGTGTAGTCATGTCAGTTGTAGTACACCTAGAAGCAGGATCAGGATCAAAGGCCAATGGAGGACCATCAGAGCCAGAGGGAGCAACCTCAGTCGCAGTAACAGCAGGTGATGAATCGGGGAGTGGCGCAGCAACAGAAGCAGAAGAGGGCGACGAGACGTCACAAGAGAAAGGCTCAGCCGAGCAAGGAGCAACGCGGCTGCACTGGAGAACTGGTAGGTGATAGAGATGGGGGAGATGGCTGAGATGAAGTAGACGTAGCGCCAGTCGGTGGTGAGGAGAGAGATGCCGCACCCCGTTGGTTTGCCTGAATAGGTGTACCTTGAGGTGTCTGCAAGCACTGGGCTCAGGTGGGAAAGCAGCGTACAGATTTCCTCCCCTCCCCAACCAAGGGCTTTTTCATTCCGAGCCTCATTAGCGTGCTCGTCTGCGAGCTATGCTGGTTCTGTAGAGTAAAGGCGCGCAACAACGAGAGAGAGAGGCGGGCTTGGCGACCGAACGATCCGCGTCACGGCTATTCCTTCTGTACTACAGTTCGGTGGAGGAACTGTAAGAGAACAATTTCAATCCGTGTTCTAACTCGACATATTCGTCTTAATCATATTCGAAATCTTCGTATTAATCTTCTAAATCTTCGACATCTTCAGCGGAATCTTCATCTTCTCCAGTTGATGATGCATATTCATATTGAACTTCAACCAATGTCACTTGCTCAACAACTGCCTTCTTCCACAGTAGCCTCCTCTCCGCGAGTCCGCAAATAAGATTTTGTCCATTTCTTCTGCGTCTGTTGATGATGCTGAAGCGGATTTCACTTCAACGGGTACTGGTAGATTTCCACTGGCACAGCGGCACTTCTGGCTTAAAGGCTTGCTTTCCTGGCTCCTTTCAAAGGTAGGCTTATCGCCGAGGACAAACCAACCGATCTACGCTCGAACCTCCTTAGAAGACTGACTGGTCAGAAATAGGTTATCCACCGATAAGAGAAGAGAGGGCTCCACTACGAAGGGACGAATATCGTTTCACATCTGATGAAATTGAAACAACTAATCTAATGGCATATATAGTTTCATCGTCTTGTAGATGTACTTAATAGATGCACTAAAAGTGTTCGATAGAACCCAAGCAAAAAAAAAAAGGTGCTTTTCGGTCACCATTGGCTTGGGGCGTCCTCTCTCTAACTGAATAACTTCCAAGTCAACCTTCTTTGCTTAAGCGCTTCTCTTCTCTGGGCGCATGCTCTCCCATTGGGAATTTTATACCCTTGTACCACGGAAGGGCTCTGGCTCTCTCAATCAAAGGAAGGTCTCTATCAATCAAAAGACCTGTCACTCTCCATGTTCTCCGGAATCACAATCGTTCAAAGAATAACATGAATGAAAAGCCCCATCTATCCGGAGTCAAAGCTATAGGTTTTTTCACCCTGTCTATTTGTTGTCCTCCTATTTGTCCTCCACGAAAGTAAGCTCGACTCACTTCAAGCCTCGTTGTTTTCACGTTCCTAGTCACAAGACTACTTTTCTTGGGGCCCCCTTAATATACTTAATATAAATAAATAATTGGGCCTAGACAGTGGGTCTTCTCAACAATATGGTGGTTCTGCCCGGATATTATTGTGATCTTATTCGTTGTGCCCAATGCTCCTCTTCTAGCGACTCGACACCAGAGACCCCGAAAGGGCGCCAAGACTTGACTATACGCCTGGGAAAGAATATGGGTCCTCCCTATCAATTGGCGAGGCCTCACGTAGTACGCTTCTTTCCTTCCGAACTAGGAAAAGGCAGTTATGACATCACTTTGAGTTCTACGCCACCTCACTGACTCAGAAGTAGTGGGAGCCAGGCGCTCAGACTTGCACCACTCTTTTTTAATAGCTCCCTCACTCGTCGATCGTCTAATAGGGAACGAGACTGAAGTGATCCCGAGCGGAAAGGAGGACCCCTAATTCGGGGGCTGAGTTCGAATAATATGCACTGATAGAATAATATACACTGAGCACTCGAACATAGTAATAGGGAGGGGTAACGACTAGGGAGTTGGAAGACGAACATCTTAACAGTGATTTGGTTGGAAGACATTTGTGCTAGTTCAGTTCTTCTGATTCAACAAAGTACTCGTACTCATTTAGTAGAGTTGTTGACCATAGATAAGGAATGGTACGTACGCACGTATAACATCATATCATGCTGCCTTTTTCTTTCTCATTCCCAAAGCAAGCATCAAAGCCCACTTACCGGCCTCGTTCGTAGGCCTAGCCCACTACCCCACCTGACTGACTTGTCTCAGAAGGTACTGTTTCAAGTTGTAAAACCACTCCGTTACCAGAGGGAGAAGACGATGAATGAATGAATAGTCTTCTCCCTCTGATCATGATCATGGCTTGCTCTTTGGACTTCACACTTCTTTTCTCTTGGATGGAAGTAGCCTCGTCTCGTGGCGCCCGGTTATTGAAGAGCATAGCGGAAGGCCAGCATAGCTTTACTCAACGGCTCCAAGCCCACCACCCGTGGCACACCGTCGACCTCATGGAGCGAGTCTATCCTGTACCGCTTTGACCCAGAAACCACGTATAGGTCCTCTCGGCTTTGAAAATGCCAATCATTGTCCCGTCAAATTCATATGATCTTGTGTATCTACACGACCAAGCAATATGATTCATACAAATGACGAACCAGAAAGCAAAATACGACATACGACAACTCCTTCTTTGATCGCCTAATCTTCACTGATAGCTGAACCAGGGGGAGACCTCTTTCGGTTGGGTGTTGCGGGTCGGTCGTTAATGCTTTTCCTTTGTCTGCCACAGCTCGGGTCGGGAAACCTGCTCTTATCGGTGCCGCCATCGGCCTATTGTTCCTCAACAAATGCCCATCGATCACCACTTGAAGCTCCAACCACTTGACTTTAAAACCGTTGTCTTTCTTTGAAGTCCAACGGTAGCAACAACTTAAGCACAGGAAGTCTTTCATCAAAACCCTCTTTCTATATTAATAAGTATAAAACTCTGCTCTGTTAGAGTATAGTATGGAACCGTCGTAATCGAGACTTGTTACACATTTCCGACGAGCACTAGCGCTACCCTTGATGTTGGTGACTTTGTATGTCCTCCCTTGGCTTGGTTACCCTTTTTCGGGAACTCACTGGCCGAGTCAGACTCTTGACTCTTCTTCCTTTGAACCATATTATGATGGCCACGAAGAATCAAATGAATAACAATTCCTGGGAACCATTGGCGAGTACAAAATGAAGAAATGCCGCCAAGAACTTCTTTTGCGTCAGTTGTTAAGCAGCGTTCAGGTAACGAGTGTGACTGGCTGGCTTGAAATAGTGTCTCCAAGTGGTGTTAGCTCAGGGAGTTCCCCAGCCCCACCAGGTCCAGGCGTACAACAAACAGGTAAAGAGCAAAGGGGCACAAGGGCAGTATCGCTCCCTCAGGTCGATATAACTCCGATCGTATCTATGGATGAACTACCAGAAGCGAAAGCTGGATCTACTCTAAAGTAGAGTAGCTGTACTTGCCTTTTTCTTAGAGTAGATTGAGGAAGAAGTGGAACTCCGATGAGAACGTAGTCTTGCTGCATCCCCTGAAGGAGAAGAGGCTAACCTATCCTTAAAAGAAGCTGGATCATCTGGAGTTAGATCCGCTGGAGTAGCTACTTACCTTACTGGTGTCCGAAGAAGTCTGTTGGTACAGATGTCATATGAGATGTGAAAGCGATTTCCGACTGAAAGACTACTAGTTGACTAAGAAGTAGAGCCGACTGTAACATCCGACCAGAGAGGTCAGTCAGTGCTGGGGAAGCAAAGAATGGAATGTCTGTTCTGTAACAAGCTTGATTTGATTATTCTTTTTCAAGAGCAAGCCATAAGGACTCTGTAGATCGCGAGAATGCATGTTCTGATGCTTGCATGGGTGAGAGCTCATCTGCTTCCTTAAAAGTAAGTTTCACAGAAGGGAGGTTAGCGAGATGCCTTATCTGAGGAAATAAAAGAAGCTCGACCATGAAAAGGAGTGGAAACCCTAGCAATAAGGATGACTCTCGAAAGCTTGGCCCGTATTACATTAGTGGGACTACGGCAGGCTCTTTCTCCTCAATCTTGTGTTGTGGAAATTTCCTCTTCAAATCACATCAAGATGCACTTTGAAGGAGTAGGGAGGGCTACTCTAGGAATTCGGATTATGGTGGGGTCATAAGAGATGGCACAATGGTGGTGTCATGTGGAATTGAACAGGTCTCCTCTAGGGATTAAAGATGCAACCTTTGTAAAAGCAGAAACTCTCCTGCATGGCCATAGTTTTGTCCAAACTATTGATTCTTTTCAAATCATCATATCAAACAAAAAGGGGTTCTCTTAACATGATTAGATGGGCGAATGGTAATAATCAAGAACCTTGGCGCCTATGCTTTATCCTGATAAAACATTTCTCAATATATATTGAGTTCAAATTCATCATGTGAAGAGGGAAGCGACTCATTTAGCTGACCGTCAGGCTAACTTGGGTGTTAGGCTGCAGTCTTGTAGTCAGTGGATGGGGGGTCTTCCATTCCAGAAGAGATTTGAATTTCACTCTTTCTCCCACTTATCATCTCTCTGTGGGACTTGTTCCCTCTTCAACTCAGCGCTTTATAGATAGGCATTTTTTTTGAGAATGCTTTAAGGCTTTCAAAAAAAAGTAGCCGAGCCGAAGGAGCTCTCACAAATAGAATTTGAGTACCACGGAGAAAAGCTAGCTGGATAAACAAGACAGGGATCGCCCGCTCGGCAATGCTACCTTGGGAGGAGACAAAATACTATAACAATTGAAACTCATATTTGAAAAGCTTTTTCGATATATGAACAAGATTTCTATGGAAGAGTTGGTGAACATTGTTTTGACTCATAGCTCTAAGATGACTGGCATGAATAAGCCGGCTTCAACACCACCTAGACTCTTAATCATAGACAGACTTGCACTGACCTCAACAAAAAAAAGGATGAACCTGGTCTGTCTATTTGTACGCATTGGCTTAACTCACTCCTAACCTCCCGAAAAGAACAGAACACATAATGAAAAAAGCCTGGTAAAGGCTGTACAAGGGAACGAGAAAGGGGTTTGATAAGAAAGAGTTTGGGAATGTCCCGCTTAGTTAACGTTAACAAACATCGAGTTTGGAGTCGGGGCAGCATGGATACGAGACTATTGAAGTGAAGTTTGGAATCATTGCGGTTTTCTATCTTCAGATTACCAAATTGGAGAATCACCAAGGCCTTTCAGCGATTTGACGCGCCCCCCTAAGCTAGACGCTTAACCTACCTGACCTCAGAGAGAATAGAATGAGTCGCCCTAGCCTTAGTCTTACTAAGAGTTTGAATTGCTCTGTAGGATAGTAGGGCGAATGAATTGCATTAGTGCGATTTGGCTAGCTGAATCGCCCAGCGAACAAATCGCCTCCTTGCTCTTTGTATAAGATTGGACTAAAGGTACCAGCATCTTTTTTTGTTGCTTTTGTTTTGGCTAAGAACCCCGTAGGTTGTACGCCAGCCATACGTAGCTTGAACTGTGATGGCCGCAATGCTTAGCTATTGCCGATCCCCAAGACGCCTTTGGTTGAATGTTCACACCTGATCCACCGTCTGCACTTCCTACATTCACTGCCGGAAATTGAAACAGGAAAACAGGAATTGTAACCTCCCGGTCTGCTGTAGTCAGCCTCACGGTGTGCCTGACTGGCGAGTCTGCCGTCTCCACGGCTTTCCCTTTTTCGGGCGGCTCCTCAAGCCTTCGAGTGCCGATCTTCGCTTGGGCCGGCTCCGAGGCTCTACCCTGGCTTTTCATTGGTTCTTCCCAGGGGCCCCTTATTGTATCGCGCGCGCATCTTCAAGCAATCGGGGGGAGGCGCCGAGTACATAGACGAGGCGGTCCGGGGAATGAAAGCCCATTCCCTCGTGCTCTGGAACTCCTTAACTTCGGTTGAACAAAAAAGGTTCAATCTTGTGAAACCGTAGCGTAGGCGAAACCTGGCAGCCCGCCCAGGCCCAGACTTTGACCTTCTCCGGCCCTGGAAGGAAACCCCACTTTCCTTCCCCCAGCACAGCAGGCAACAACACTGGGAGAAAGACGATCAGGATCTCACGTGTGGCAGCTGTTGGAACAAACTCTGAATCCAAGAGAAGAGGTACCCACCTAGAGAAAAAGGAAACTCACCACTCACAGGTAAAAGAGAAGAGAGAAAGGACCAATTGAAGGCCCCGGGGCCGGAATGCGGTAGGGTCTTAAAGCCCCGCGCTCGATTCTCGAGATTCATGGGCCGTCTCGCGAAGATCTTCGATCCGAACCTTCGCATCTACTCTCTCTTAAAGGATGAACCACGCCTTCGTTATCGCCCCTCGCTACTGCTCAACCTCGCTATCGCATTGATTCTTGCCGGCCCTTCCAGATTCCAATTCCTTATTGAGATCGAGATCTTGTTCCATTAGACCCTGTTTGGTCAGATCAGTTCCATAATCTAGCTTGCCGGGGCCGGGCTTTCCGTCTTTGGTCGGGCCGGCCGTAATGAATGATCGTTGTTCTCGAACAAAACAATAAGACTTCAGTTAAGGGTTTCGCTATCGCTCTTCGCCTAAAGTTGTAACTTCGCTCTTCGATTCTTCGCCATCGCGAGAATATAGCAGAGCTATCGCTCAGCTGCTTCGCGTATTACGAAAGCCGTATTGCCCGAAGGGGGCATGCTGCAAGAGCGTAGGTGAGTGGTAAGCGTAGGAGGCGTGCCCGAAGGGCAGCGGCAGCGGTGTGGTTCCAGGTGCCGTCGCTAGATTGAGATCCGCAGGGTGGCGGGGACTTCGACTTCCTTATTTCGGGTGAAGAGACGGGGTGGTAGGCTTAGTAGGGCTCGAACCTACAATATAACCGTTATGAGCGGTACGTTTCAACCAATTAAACTATAAGCCCCTACGGATCTCTACATGCAATTTGCTCACTTCGGGAAGAGCGGACGGAAAGGGGAGGTCTTTGCTCTATCTGCTTCTTCCTCTTCCCAGGAATGAACAATTCAAAAAAAATGATTTTCTTATTGTTTATAGATAGATATATAATTATATATATATATATTATTATTATTAATTTATTATTCTATATAGAATTATTAATTAATATAATAATTAAGCAAGCGGCCCTTTCGCGACTCAAACTGCCGGTACGCTTTCCGGCTCGCAACGACTCAAACGGGCGGGGGCTCTCTATCTGCTTGCAATGCCGGCTGTTCGCGTTTAGTTAAAAGTAGAAGTAGAGGGCGCCCTTTGCCCCACACTTCAAAAAAAGTAAAAATTTTTATGTAATAAAAAGTACATAAATAAAAAGTACATAAGAAGTAAGAAAGAAAAACTTAGTTACGGGAACCGAAGGTTAGGCCGACTACTTACTTTAGTATAGCTAAACCTAAAAAAAAAAAAGTTTATTCCTACCCCCTCCTTTTTCTTCTTTTTTCTGTCAATGTTGCCAATTCCCAGAATACTAATGTACCCTCGTGGATACAGTTGCCCAACTACTTTCTTCCTCCTACTTTTTTAGCCACTTCCGCATCTGTCGTATTCGGGAGAGCTTGCTTCGTGTCGGAGCATTTAGCAATGCCAGCAGCCTGGTGAGGGCTGGCTGTCTGGGGACAGGTTAAGGCAGGGCCCGTTGGGCTTGCTTCTCATGAGATTGGGTGATGGAATCGGAAAGGGGCTCATAAACCGGGTGGGCGGGCTTTTGGGCACACGGAAAAGGAAAAGTGGATGGAGGGTGGTTCTCAGCTAGAGTTGGGGGTGGGGTCGCTATAGTGGCTAGGGTGAGTCTTCCTACACGGCTGGACGCCCGGCTCTAGACGAAGCTGCGGGAGTTACCACCACATCCTCTCCCGATAGACTCGAAGCTCTTCATAGTCAGGCGGGGTAGAAAATCTTCTTTCAAAAAGAGAGAGACCAGAGATGACAGAGGAAGGTATTCGATTCAAAAAATATACGGCAGTCAGAACTGCTTCAGCCAAAAATTGACTGGGGACAGAAGCTGAGAGCAAGAGAGAGCGAGCTGTCTCCAATATATGGCGTCCGCTCGGCAACTCCATTCTGCTGAGGAGTGTAGAGGCAGGATCGTTGGGAAAGCGCTTTGTAAGTGAAGTGAGTTGAAGCAAGCAGAGTTCGGAAGGCAGCGAAGATCTCAAGAATCAGAACGGAAAACCTTGATTTTAGTCAAATTTTTCATTGTTCTGTCAAAAATGACATATACGGATGATCCTCCTTTCGATAACAGAGAGGCAGGATGGGCTTCGGACACAAGATCAAAAGGAGAAGTAGAAAGAGCGTCTTTAAAAAAGGGCCGACTTTTTTCCCAGCTTGCAACCCATACAAGTAGAAATCTCAATGTTAGGTACAGACCCCAACATTCCAGTAGAAATAAAATATCTAAGTCTTGGGCTGGAGACATGTCCTAATCTACGATGCCACAACAAAAAAAGGGGAGTAGAGGAAACAACACCAGACACAGCAAAAAAGGCAAAAGACTGAGGTAAACGAAGTTTCTCCAAAAAAGAGAGCTTGCCAACTCTACGGTCCTTCCCAATCCCCTTATAAAAGACCTCTCGCATGATCCTCTACAAGACAGGAGGTAGGAGAGAAGTGAATATAAGCATTTTTTTTTTCAAGCCGGAAAGAAGATTCACGGAGAGCAGGAAGATGAAAAAGAGCAGAACATATTCGATGATAACGAGACAGAGTACCAAGACTTGTTAGAGGGAATTGTTCGGAGTTTGCAGTTTAAACAATAAGGAACTTAGATGGAGAACGAAGAGAAGAAAGAAGTGAAGAATCACCAGTCATCTTCTTCGATGCACCCGAAGAAAGTAAGCAGCCCCCTATGTTGTAAGCGTAAGGGGGAGCAAATACCTGTAGGAGGAAAAGATATGACAAGACGGATTCAACCTCTGAATCTGCTTCCGCTGTCGTGGGGTAAAACTATCTGTGTCGGGCGTGGGAGTGCTCCTAAGATCATAGAAGTAATGCTTCAGAGGCCCTATGGAGTAAGGGGATTGGTAAGTTTCCGATTCAGTAGGCGTCTCCGGGGGAGCAGCAAGATGAGCTGTGTCTGACTGTCGACGAGAGTTTGCATTCTGCCGCTTGCGAGAGTCTGCAATCATGTGACCTGGCTTCTTGCAATAGTAGCATCTTGGACATGTCTCGTTGGCCTGATGCACCAGCAAAGCTTCCAGATTGAAGATTCTGACCATAGGGTCGATGTCCCGAAGCATGTTCAGCTGCAAGAACCTGATTGATCTGAAGCACCCTGAGTAATCTAAAATCTACCCCCAGCACCCAACCTAGTAAAGGGAAGCAAGTCGAGTCTCCTCCGGATCTCACATCAGCAACTACTCTCTCAATGTCTGGTGGAGGAACTCGATGTTGAATTGAGGATCTAACATTCTCGAACTCAGGCCTCAAGCCCATCAAAAACTTAGAGAGCCTCTTTAGACTCTATAAGGCTATTCTATGTTATATGAAATTCTTCCCGGCAAGAGCCTTTAGAATTGGTGCCCCTATCTTTGAAAGGGGTCCCTCATGTTCAGCTGGTCCCATAGAAGCCTAAGCCTTCGGTAATAAATAATATAGCACACTTATTTCTTTATTTTACCTATAAGCTAAGGCATGTTCTTCATGTTGCAATTGATAGAAAGGTGGAGAATCATCCTGAGAATCAAGATTATTTAATCTTTAGCAGTCGAAAAAGAGGTGACGGTGTATATGGGGCTCAAAGGAAGTAAACAAGTCATCCCATTTGAAGCTAAGCACTTTTCATCTTTTCTTTTGTAGGAAAATCCCCTTCTCTAGTCTTGGGAAATTGAGCGACCCTAAGAAGCACAAGACATTTTCCCGAGCAAATCATTCTTCATCGCATAAGCCCATGACAAGTCATTTCCAGATGCTTCTTTCGGAAGAGCACGGGAAAAGCCTATGGAATCCGTTGTACTAAGACCCGCAAGATCATCCAAGGACTGAAAATCGGGACTCAAAACTAGTCAAGAAGGCTTAACTCAAGCAATCACTCAAGAGAAGAAAGGATTTTATTTTCGCTTGCCGGATTCGTAAAAAAGAAAGAAGAGGAAGCCGGGTCTTCTTTTTAGGGCAATAAATGGGCTGCGAATGAAAGAGCTAGGGTGGCAGCAAGAGTATCTCAAAAACTCGAGTT